GCAGTATACTAGACTGGGATGTAAGACAGCACATATGTGCATCTGCTTGCTTGCATATAACATATATGTACAGAATATATAGTAAAAATGTACCATCACCTAATTTTTAATCATGGATACATATATATCCTTAACATATTCAAGCGGCTACCATTATTGGTATCAAACCAATAGCGATTCATACAAGCTAAATCTTCTAATCGATAATTAGGCCAAAAAAATAACTTTAATTTAATTAATTCATTTTTATCTCTCTCAAAATGTTTCCTTTCATCCCAAAATTGACCCCAGTTTTTTATGTTGTTCTCTTTGCAAAATACGGGATTTCTATCCACACCATTCCTATTCTTTAAATTGAAAGAAATTAAAATTCTCAATTCTCTACGACGTCTAGAGGATAAAATCTTTTCAGGAAGAAGCAAATCATAATTATTTTTGTCTCTATTTCGAGTTATTCTTTGATGTCTTGGAATGGATTCATCCAAATTATTTTTAGCAACATATTTTTGTTCTCGGTATCTTTGATTAGTTTGGTGCTTACTCTTATGAACCAACGAAATACCTATGATTTGATACATAAAAAATTGTCCATCGTTTTTTACAGACAGACGGACGGGTTCGATAATTAATACCGCTTTTTTCATCAATTCTGTAAGAGTTAAATCCTTCTGAATCATCATTATATCCAGACTCATCTCTCTCCTTTGAATAGAGGATATAGTAATTTTTCTTGGATTTATCAGCCTAAGCAGTAGACAATATACCTTGATATTATTGATCATTTTTTGATTCAAACCATCATCCCATCTTAATTGAAAAAGCAAATGTCGTTTCAGCAAGAGATTGAGTTCTTCTTTCGTGTTGCTCTTGTATTGTTTTTCGTTTTTCATGACCGATTTCGCATAATCTTCTTCAATATCTTTTTGTTGGTTTGAGAGAACTGATCCAAGATTTCGTTCGTTTTCGGGTTCTTTTTTGTCTTGATTTTGATTCTTTAATTCAAAATATTGTTTTTTGTTTGATGGTCTAAAAAAATTTCCCTTTTGCTTTCCGTTGATGTTTTTATTTTCACTAACATTTTCATTTATATTAAAATGAAAAAGAAGTAATTTGCTTGGGATAACCCACGGTTTCATTTTATATTTATTATAAAGTATCACAAACTCCGGGAAAAACAAAACTTCCAGATTAGATATGGAGCGATTTAAGATTTCTTGATTCATTCCCATCCAATCAAAAAAGCCCTTTTTGTGACTAAGTAGATTGATTTCTGAATTTGAATGAATCGTAAGATAACGAAGACTTTTATTATGAATTTGATCAATTATTTGGTACTTATTAGCCCCAACCTTAATATTTGTATTGCGATTAGGATCGATCTTGATCCAGGCCTCAATATCCACTTTTTTTCTTAGAAAAAAATTGAGAATGCTCCAATCAAAATATTTTCTATCTGGATTTTTTTCCATATATATAATATCACCATAATTCTTGATAGGAATACCCTTCAGTATATCAAAAATTTTGTCTTTATGCGTGGTGTAATTATAAGAAATCTCTTGATTCTTATTTACTTCTAATGTCGATCCATAAATATAGGAGTCCTTCTTAGTTTCAGAATGAATATATTTATATGATAAAAGATCATATCTATAGTATTTTTGAAAATTATCTTTTTTATTTGGTAATGAATATACTTTAGAATTCTTTTGTTTTTTGTAATCAAGTAATTGGTCCTTTTCATAAGAATCCCATTTTTTTAAATCTTTATTTTGAGACGTATGGGATTGATTGATTCCATTTCGCCATTTTTGTGGTACTAATCTAGACCATCTAATCTGAGATAAATCGTATTGATAATGACCTCTTAACCAGTTTTTCCATTGATTCATTCCATAATTTCGAAGTTTCTTATGCTTTAATTCGGAATGAACTATTCCTTGTCTTCCAAAAAAGTCCTTTATTCTAGTCTTAAGAAAAAAAGACGTTCCATTATATTGAAGAATAGATCTTAACTTATACAAGTTAATAACTTGGGTTTGTGATAATTTGTAAAATACATATGCTTGGGACAAGTAAGATAAATCAAAAAAAATATGTGACTTCCTCTTACTATTTCTAATAGTATAAAGCGATTTTTTGATATTCGAAATAAAGTCAATTGTATTTTTATTTGTTTTATTAATTCTTTCTTGATTTGTTTCATTATTGTAAATGTATTTATCAATAATTTTTTTTGTTGATTTGATAAAAAGCTGTAGAGTGATTCTGGGCATATTAATGATACATAGAAGGATATCTATGTATATTTTTTCAATAAAAATTTTTATAAAATAATGTAATTTAACTATTAATTGGACATTTTTTCTTTTTAATATTTGCCAAATATTTTTGGGCGATTCTACATTATTATTTTTCTTTTTTTTGTTAGGACTATTATTTATTTCTGGAGTTACTTTTTTTTTCTCGTTTGAAATTTCTTCTATTTGATGTCTAATTG